GGGAATCCTTTATGATAATCATCCACGCCTGAAACGTATCTTAATGCCTGAAAGTTGGATAGGATGGCCTTTACGTAAGGATTATATTGCCCCTAATTTTTATGAAATACAAGATGCTCATTGAATAATCAGAAACTAATCTTCACTTCTACAACTCCAGATATTCAAAGAATTTTTGTACATTCTCTTCGAGATCAAACATAGTAATTGAAGTTTCATTCACATATTATTTTTTTTTTAGTTATTGGGTGGGCTAAATAAAATAAATACTAAAAAAAAAAAAATTAGAGGATTCATTGAGATTCTCAAATTTTGAAGATACTTTTTCGAATGAGCCGAGCCACTAGGATGAAACTAAAAGAGTTCCGCATTATGAACTATGTACCGCGCACATCACTTAGATGGGCTATAGAAAGTAACATAGGAGGAAATGAAGAAATAGAATCTGAAAAAAATATAGAAGGAAATGAAAGAGGATCATATTCTATTTGTACTGTATCTGAAATGAACTTTGGCTATTCCCATCCTTCAACTCCTCTAGACTATACTTTTTCTCTTTCAACTAACTAATTTAGCCTTTCGAATATGTATAAAGTATTAACGTTTTTTTTGAACAAAAGGAGACACAGTATGGACAAATAAAAAAACAAGAGGAAACAAAATGGAATTCTTTTGTATACTTTATATCCATATGATATATATAAGGGGTATATCTCCGACATTTAGATGGATAAATATGTATCACGATTTATACTATTAATGAATATGTATGTCGACCCATATCAATTAATTTTTAGAATATATACTCATACAAATTACTCATGTGCCAGGAACCAGATTTGAACTGGTGACACGAGGATTTTCAGTCCTCTGCTCTACCAGCTGAGCTATCCCGACCATTCACGACGCATCATCCTCATTTTATTTTAATATAGGACTTGGGTCTATGTCAATTAGTCAATTAGAAAAACGAAAAAGTATTACAAAGTATTATACAGGATCTAATAGAATTTCTTGGATCTTCAAAAAAAAATTTTCAAAGTTTCAGTACAGTACAAGTAATGATATGTATTGTTAATTATTCAAATTTAATGGATTCCTTGCTCAAATCATTTGTACTGTACGCGTATCATATATATCACACACAAGTCTTGTGATAAGAAAAAAATTTTCGCTCAGATCCATTTGTGAAAGAAAAGAGTAGAATGAGAATGAATGATAAATATAACGAATTTTGATTTGAATCGCTAACAAAATGATAAAATGAAAATAAATAATTAGGGAGTCAACCGGGTCGTTTTGGGGATAGAGGGACTTGAACCCTCACGATTTCTAAAGTCGACGGATTTTCCTCTTACTATAAATTTCATTGTTGTCGATATTAACATGTATAATGGGACTCTATCTTTATTCTCGTCCGATTAATCAATTATTAAAAAGATCTATCAGACTACGGTGGAGTGAATGGTTTGATCAATGAATATTCGATTCTTTTTTCAATTTTTAATCGATTCACAACAAGTCTTTCATTTTTCATATAAATATAAAAAAATACAGATTTGGGTCGTCATTAATCATTTTGAGATAGTATTTCAGTACTATACGTATGTATATAGGTTTATCCTTCATCCTTGCTGAAGTTTCGATGGAAGGATTCCTTTACTAACACAATGCAGCCAACTCCGTTTGTTAGAACAGCTTCCATTGAGTCTCTGCACCTATCCTTTTTTATTTTCGGTTTATGAAACCCTTGTTTATTTTCATAAAACAGGATTTGGCTCAGGATTGCCCATTTTTAATTCCAGGGTTTCTCTGAATTTGAAAGTTCTCACTTGGTAGGTTTCCATACCAAGGCTCAATCCAATTAAGTCCGTAGCGTCTACCAATTTCGCCATATCCCCTCTTTTTTTTGATGTGATTAAGATCACATCATGATGCCGCCCCCCCCCTTTTCTTTCATTTCTATTATGCTGGACCGGTTGAATTCATTAGATACCGGTTCCTATATTGAAAAGTTTTTTCTACTATTTGATTTCTTGTATATTTTCTTTCATCTCTATCGGAGACCCGTATTTGGTCCAATCAGAAATTATTCTATCATTTCTATATCATCAATTCAATATAGATCGCATAACATATATATTATAGTATAATATATATTTATTATACTTATATATGCCCCTATTTCTACCGTTTTTAGCGTGAAATTTAAAATACTTGAACGGTCTATTCTTTTTTTTTTTTTCGTCTTAGCTTTCACCTTTCCGAATGAAACCAGAGGAGTGTTTCATTATGATCTGGATTGCGCTTTTATCTTTCATGTTATTCTTAGGGCAGGCCTTCTATAACATAACAAAAAAACGAAAAGGAAGATTTGAGTATTATTAATTTTAAATTCAATTAATAGCCATAACTAAAACTAATAAAATGGCTATAACTAACCATTCCGTTAATTTAGAATTAGAAGAGAATTAAAAATAAAATTATTTATTAATTAAAT